CTTGCTTTGCGTGGTCTAAGTAAATAAAAATAAATCTGCTTATACAATTTAATCTATATCGAATTTAAATATCAGAATAGCTGATATAGTCATCATTCAATGGGTCAGGTCCACTTACTTTTTCTTTATTTAGAATTTGATAGTGGGTGTTATAAGAACATTGGAGAAATAAGAACACCTTGGTTTGTCGATTAATAATAGGAATTGTATATATAGAGTATTATAGAATATTTCTGTTATGTCCCAGGACAAAAAATTTGTGAATAATGAGACATGAGGAGGACTACTATGTCACTACAGGTGGACTACTCCTAATACGTGCAATTATTCATTTTGCTAATCAATAAATGTTCAACTTCCTAACTCAAAGTCAGAATAATAAGAATTCGTTATAATGGTGGTTATCCTTTTCTTTTTAGAAAAAATAATAGAGATATTTTCCGCTGAAAAACGAAGGCTAAAACTTGAGTTTAGTGGAAAAAAAAGCCCTTTATCAGATTTGAACCGATGACTTACGCCTTACCATGGCGTTACTCTACCACTGAGTTAAAAGGGCCGTTTTATTCAATTCATGAATTAGCCATTTTTTTTTTTCATTATGAGTCTACTGCATATATGTATATATGTACATAATATATACGTATATGCATAGGAGTTCATTCAGGAACAATAAATTGGATTTACTCCAAAATAAGATTATTATTTTGAATTTTTGAAAAAAAATTCTAAAAAATCATAACATAAAAGAAAGTAGGAAAGATTTTTTGGATCTAGTCATACCATTAGACTATATTGACAATTCCAAAAAACTGCTCATACTATTATCATAGTATGATGATGGTCGGGCGTATATGCCCCTATCGTCTAGTGGTTCAGGACATCTCTCTTTCAAGGAGGCAGCGGGGATTCGACTTCCCCTGGGGGTAGGGTACTATGAAAGGAAGTTGATCATAGATTATCGATAAGCCTAGAATGAATTCTTCCTGGGTCGATGCCCGAGTGGTTAATGGGGACGGACTGTAAATTCGTTGGCAATATGTCTACGCTGGTTCAAATCCAGCTCGGCCCAATAATTCACCGCTCCATGAATATGATATAACCAATTTGTCTTCCATAAATGGAAATGCCTAATCCGTAGAAATAAAGAGAAAGAATCAATTTTTTTTCTCTATCCCTATTTTTCTCTTTCTGATCTTTCTAAGGATCTAATTCATGATACTTTACTTAATTAAGTAAAGTATCATGAAAAGCAAACAAAAAAGTTTAGTTCTTTTTTCTGATTGATTATCCACTTTTGGCCGTAAAATAATTATTGGTTACTAGTAATCTGTGTCACTCTCACTATAGCCCATATTATATGTGGATATGATATCAGTATATCATTCCTGTCTTTCTTACAATATGACGACTAGGACTAGAATGTTCTTATGATTACATTAAGAATATGTAAGATTAAGAATATGTATGCCATACACTTCGCTGGGATTGTAGTTCAATTGGTCAGAGCACCGCCCTGTCAAGGCGGAAGCTGCGGGTTCGAGCCCCGTCAGTCCCGAACTAGGATCCGGTGAATTTATCAATTTATCTCTCTCTTTTCACGGAAAAGGGGGACAGGAAGCAAGATCTAATCCCCAGTGGGGATCCTTATTTCTTTTGTTTTTTATTTCGCATTTATCATCACACAAATATGGATACGGGAATTTCAAATCTTTCCACTACTCCCGATTGATAAAGGAGAGACATATCATATGTACATTAGTACAATTGGTGGTATTACTATATTCAGTATTTTTAGAGATACCATCCTCGTCTTACTTTCTTTTTCGATTGTTCTTGATCAATGAAATGGAGTAGAGTGATCCTATTTTACCGGGAGTACATACAAAAATGGTATTCGTTTATTGTACGATGGACAATGAACTTAACATAATTACCCCGACAGAGTACTTTTCAGGTTAAACCACACCTTTTCTAGTTCTGACTTTGTTTGTGTATCCTCAATGACTAATTGTAAACAATCTATCTCATTCTCATTCAAATTGCAGACATCATTTTTGATGTATGCATTCCAGTACAAATAAATACAAGAAAGAGGATACTAATAAAATAAAAGAAAAGACCGAGCAAGGACCCTTTTCAGTAAATTTGTTGGAATATTTGATCTTTTTTATTTAATCCCTTTTCTTTTTTTCCATCTCACCTCGTTTGGGTCTGTGTGTGACCCATAGAATACCGGTCATATAATACCTCATAATTGTAAGTATAATACACAGGAAGGAGAGTTGTATAAGATAAGGAAGACAGTAGGTTATAGAAAAGAAAAAGTGGAAGAGGATGAAAAATCCAATGGGATTCCTGATCCAATAAAAAATCCCATTTCGTAATTAGTATGGATAAAGGATCTTCCCATGTTATACTATTCAATTCTCGACGATGAATCGATTTGATAGATCAGATATTGTTATTCATAATATTGATCCTATTCAGTATCATCAGGATCAATTCATCCCAATGAATTTACAGGAGTTAAATTTCTCATCTCTATGGGATTACATCCCGAGTTATTGCGAAGAAAAAAATAAATAAATAATGAAATTATGGAAGTCAATATTCTCGCATTTATTGCTACTGCACTGTTCATTCTAGTTCCTACTGCTTTTTTACTTATTATCTACGTAAAAACAGTCAGTCAAAATGATTAATTTGAATCTGAATTATTAGTTCTTATCAATCCTTTTTTCAATGATTGAAGAAATGAAAGAAAGGGATTAAAATTAAAAGAAAATTCCAAGTCTTAAATGAAATGATCTGGTTGGAATCATAAAGTGTGGTAGAAAGGACTATATATAGTCCTTTCTACCACACTTTAGAGTATTTTATATTATCTAATATTGTATACAATGATATTATCATATAAAGTTGTATTGTATACAGATATAGACTTTATCTAAATGGAGGGTTTATATAGATCAATTTACAATATGTATGTATATGATGTATTAGATGTACATCTAATCTAAATAGTAGACTAGTACATCGAAATAGCAGTCTAATTCTATTTCTTTTTTTCGCTACATCCACTCGATTTCGATCAACCCAAAATAATCGAAGGCCAATTCTTCTAATTCCTAGGTTTCTTATAATTTTATATATAGGTTCCGGGATCCATCAAAAGAATCAATAGAGGAAGAATAGTATATTCCTATACTATAGCAAAAGAAAACAAAACCAAGGAATTTTTTTGATTTCCCATCCCAAGAAGTCATTGATTGAGCCATTAACAGATCATTTACGAAGTTCTATGGTAACTTCTTCAGATTTTGAAAGGAAGTAGATTAGTAAAGGGGACTCGGACCATTTTTCATGCTTAAACATGACATGAGATGAGTCAAAAAAGCATAAAAAAATCTCTAGGAGTCTAAAATGTTAAATGTATGATATGTGGTGGATCACTCAGCGGAAGAAAGATCTAATTTTATTATGTGTAGAACCTCTTTGGACAACCACTAGTCACTTCCAGTAGAAAGTAAGTATCGTCGTAATCTAATAGCAGAACGATTTGTTCTTAGAACAGTGAAAGTAAAGAAAGAGAGAAACAAATAAAGAAAAAACTAGGGATTGGTTTTTTCTCGTTGTAATATCCATAATTCTGGTAAGAACAGGTTTATCCAAACAGAATATTTAGGAGGAATTCGGTTGGAAAAAATTTCCTATCATGCGTAGATTTGAGTTTTGAAATACAACTAAACTATAGGAATCATTCGTTGTTTGATCGAATGGTTATTATTCATTATTGTCTTTCCAGTATAATTTTGAAAGAGAGACAAGCTTTTTAAAAATAAAGCTTCGAAAAACGATCAATGCAAAATGATCAATTAAACAATTGATACAATTCGATTACTCAATCGATTACTCAATCGATTACTCAATCGATTACTCAATCAATTATTAATATACCTAGAGTCCACTCCTTCCCCATACTACGAGTGAAAGGGAAAATGTAAAGACTACCATTAAAGCAGCCCAAGCGAGACTTACTATATCCATGTGAATTATATCTCCTATTTCTATGAAGGAATTATTCCATTATTGATCAATAATCATAGTAGAATCAATGGCGCAGAGTCAAAATAGGATTCTGACTTAAGGCTATTGATGAACCAATTCAATGAATCCACTCGTAACAGATTCTTTATAGGATTTCTGGTAGAATTGGGAAGTATTAAGTAAAAATATGATACACACACCTTTTCCTTGCAAATTGCAAAGTAATGCTCCTAATGGAACATGTGGGAATAGTAAGACCTATTGTTTGTTTTGTTACCTTTCTTTCATAAGCAAAAATAAAAAAAAATATACCATCAAGATAGATAACTATCTATTGGATACCTACATTTCCTATTTGATCTAAGCCTTACTGTCTTTCTTTCTGTGAAAGAATGGGGAGACATCACTACCATTATTACATACATTTTTTTTGTAATCTCCTTACACGACCAAAGAAATCTTTTTTTTTTTTTTTTACTTTGACTCTGTTATTCTATAAGATAAGAGCCGACCAACCATCCTGATTGAATGTTTGAGTACTCGGAGTCTCTCGTAAGTATGGATACAAAGTATCTTCAGTCCTTTCCACAACTCCTAAATTGATTTCCCATCAGTCTATCCAATCTAATTCCAGACAGAGTCAGTAGACCCTACGTTAGGGTAGGTAGTGTAAGATAATTAGGAAGTCTTGATAGTCTTTCGTATAATCTTTTCTTCAATCCTAGGAGCAAAAATGGAATGTCCTTTAGGAACCTTTGGATACCAAGATTTCTGACCTCTTACTTTCGTAGTTCTGGAATTAATAAGTAAGCCTTACCTCATCCCTATTGGTATATCTGTTTGGGCCGCTACCCAGAACCCAAACAGAACCCGATTTTGAGAAAACAACTTACAGTCTTTTATAGAACTATGTATTCTATAAATCAAGTATCGACAAGCTCCGTCCTTTGCCT